CAGAAAGCTTATATTTTGGCAGCCCCCGGGTTGGGAAATGCTGTAGTTGGTTAAAAACCAGAGTGTGTAACTTTCGTTTTAAGAACGAAAGTTCTATGGGATTGGTATCGCCCGCATCCGGGGATAAACTACCAGCAGGCCCATGGACAGAGGACGTGGACGAGCTCGTATTTGGCTCCTCCAACAGCGTGGTCCAGCCCGGGCTGTCGGGCCCGGACGAACCCGAACCCAGGATGGAGGTCCAGCCTGAGTTGGCCCCGGACGAACCCGAACCCACTATGGAGTTGGATCCACCGGAGAAATGGCTATTAGTCGGGAGCACCTGGAACATGGGAATATCTAAGAATTGAGAAGGAGTAAAGAAGGTGGACAGGTTGAATCCAATGCGTAGACAAAAAAAGCAAAATAAGGCTTTCTGAAAAAAAGAGAGACATTTTCGCAATTTTGGTTTTGTAATATACCAGCAATAAATTTCAGCTTGCCAATTAGAGGGAACGAAGCTTAATAAAATCGGCAGTAATAAAAATACGAAAAGGCAGAACCAGAAGAATTGTGTGAAATAAGTGAATTGATCCAGTTGAGGCATGATTGATTCAGACTAAAGAAATTCCCTCCATACAGACCGTCAAGCCTGCAGGACTACTATAGAGAGTTGTGGTTGGTTGTTGACCAACAGAAAGCATGGGAAAAAGACCAAAGATGAAGGACTCCATTTTTATGCTTCTTCTTCAGTCCGAGAGGAGCTTGGGCCTGTCTTTAATGAAAAGAAAAGCGGAGGCCCTTGCTAGCATTGTGCTTTGGAATCCATTCTTTATCAATGGCCCACCCTTTCTTTGAACCTTGTCAATGATCGAACTTAAAGATATGAACTGAGCGCCATTTGATGAGTAACTGAGAACAAGGGGGAGGGATATGGAAAGGATGAAGTAATGAAAGACGAAGTCATTGCTAGTAGTAACGACTTGTCACGATCCATTGGTTCATATAAAATCCATGTCCTAGGTGTATCAAAAAACATTCTTTTCGCTAAGCGTATATAATAAAATAGAGTGAAAGGTCCACCCCGAAAGGGGGTACTAACTAACAGCTGAGTCCTCTCCGAACCGCAGGAGATAGTTGCCCATCATACGGCTCACCAACTTCACTTGCCTCTATGGGAGACTCGCTCCGGGCAGGTTCGGATCACTTACAATACACGGCTCTACGAAGAAAGGGGTTGGTGGGTTAGGAACGTTTTTCAATATGATTCTTTTTCCGTATTTGTTCGATGAGAAATGCAAGACGAGAACCCATCTCTTTTCGACTGGGAAATGCTACTCCGTTTTGTCCACTTTTTCCATCCCTCTCTATCAAAATGATCAAAAAGGAAGGCGAGCTTGCTTCTTATTCTCGTGTTCGATCTCTTCCATCTCTGCCCCGCTCGTTGTCACCTATGTTGAAGAAAGGTTTGGAACCCTGTAGAGAATGAGGAGGGGCCGAGGATCTTCCTCTATACAGTGCTTCTCGGGGCTCCACTCCCCCCCTGAATAAGTAAGGCCCCGTTAGCCTGCCTGGGCGAGGGAATAGGGAAAAAGGACGGAAGCCCCCTTCACTCTGCCAGGGACTGGAGCTCTGTAAATGTGTAGAGCCGAGTGTAGTGTGGTGTAGTAGTAGGCACTTCTAGGCCCCTTCCCGGCTACTGGACCACTCCAGTGCTTTGGATACTACGGACCCTCTGCCATCCATTGCAGCAGAGCCTTTTCATGAGCGGGGGGGGGCTTAGCGCAGTTCTTTGAATCAAACGTTGAATGAAAAAAATTATTATATATATAAATCTAAATCGGATAGGATAGATGGATGGATCTATCTTTCTATTAATATATATGACTAGAAAAAAAGTCTTTCTATAGTTAAGTAGCGCAGCAAGAAGCCCCCAATCAAGGATTTGGCCAGGAAAGACTGCACTGCTTTGGGCCCAGGAAGCGAAGGGAATGAGCTCGGCTGCTTATCCTCCACACTTATTTTTCTCCGCATGCGCTTCGCGCGCCATTGGCGCTTTGCTCTCCTCTTATTCTTCATTGGACGGTTCGGATGGACTTCGCCGTTCTTTCCCAACTAAAATTGAAAAGGCTGTATCACATCGAGATGTCGATTCGTTTTCTGCCCCCAATGAGATGGGGCATTTGTAACCCCCTATTTTGACCTTTGTTTGGACCCTTCATCTTTCAGAATGGAGGCCCGGCTCGCGTCGTTCCAACAACCGGCGGGGAGCACCTCAGTATACGATCGCGCGCAGTAACTGGGAGTCCTTTTACACCTAAGGCCAACTTCAATTCACCAAACCAAGGTTCATCTCGTGTAGTGATTGTGGACTCGTACAAGGATATTGAGTAGACGGTTGATGTATCAGACTCTACCCTATCTTTCGTAGCATGCATTCCCATCGGTGTCGCAACTGATTCGGTAAGCTACGTGTCCGGTGCACGGAGAGCTGCCTTCGGTCCCCCAAACTTACTTACTTACTCGTGGCAACCTTCCGGCCGCCCAACAACCTATAACGCTAGTCACTACTCCCACTGGGGCTAGGAAGTAAGCCCCACAACCCAAAGCGGCAAAGAACAAATAGAATTTGCTATAAAAGCCGGCTAACGGGGGTATTCCTGCGTATGAGAACATAGTAATGGAGAAGGTAATAGCCGAAATAGGATTCGTTTTGGCTATAGCGCCCAAATCCGCTATATATTTTACACGGGTTTGCCGTAATGCTAAAACTATGGCGAATGCATCTATCGTCATTAATGCATAAATTAAGATACCAATTAGTAGTGATTGAATTCCTTCTATGGTTCCACATGAGAAACCAGTACGAATATAACCTACATGTCCAATTGAACTATGAGCTAGAGGTCTTTTGACTTTCGTTTGGGCCATGGCGGCCAGTGCTCCTAAAATCATAGAAGCAATGCTGCAGAAACAGAAGATTTGTTGCAATGTAGCTCCATAGGAACCATAAATAGAAACACGTGAAATATTAGCAAAAATAGATATTTTAGGCGCAATAGAAAGGAATGCTGTAACCGGGATGGGTGAACCCTCATAGATATCAGGTGCCCACATATATAGAGTCAAAAGGGAGGGATATGGAGTCCGAAGGGGAGGGGTTTTCTTCGGGGCTCGAGAGATGGGGCCCCAACAGTTTTGAATTCGCCGCAGGGGAATTCACACGAAAGGGAACGAAGATTTCTCGACGAAAAAAAGTGCTCTCTGAACCGAACGTGAAAGTGGTTTTCCATCAGACGGCTGTTCCCGTAACCCCACTCTCCACTTGGATTATATATCCAAAAAGGTCCGCTCTTGGCCATTCCACACGCTGCCTAGCAGAGGCGTGGTTATCTCAAGTGGATTCTTTCTTTTTTAGTAGATGCCGAACCTGCAGCCCCATTGACTAAGAAGGGGGCGGACGCTGCAGCTACATGGACCCCTTCCTTTCTGTTGTTGCCAGCGCTTTCCCGGGCCGATATATCAAGGGCAGGCAAAGCCCGAAGGCTGCTATCCCAATGGGCCTGCGGGCGGAACGAGGAGAGGGCCCGGCAATCATACCACCGCGGTCGAAAAAGCGTGTTCCCTTCAGATAACACGCACCGTAGGCCATCCTCGGCCTTCTTCGTTTTCGATGAAAAACTAAATGAATCTCGATCTCCGAAAGCGTTTTCCTCCCGCGCCCGCCGCCGCCCGGCCCGCGTTAGAAGGGAAGATTAGCAAAGCGAGAAAAGACAGAGGGAGGGGGAGCAGCATCTTATTCTCTTCGCGAGAACTTCCGGATCGGAGAAGCATTCGGAACGGGCTCCGCGTTCATTTCGTTGGCAGAAACGATCCACAATCCATTCGGGGCTTCGGGGAACGGAACCCAAAGAAGTCTTTCGACTTGATTCATAGATTGAATCATAGATAGAAAAAAGATATCTCGTTCAGCTATTTTTTTTTTTTCTCTACTCTAAAGAGGAATAGAATAGACACCCCTTAGATTTCTATGTATCCTAAATCCCCATTTTTTTTAGAGAGAGCAGATCAGATATAACGCTAAAAAAAAATGGAGAGAGAAAAAGAGCAGATGGATCCTATCCCCTATATCGAACACTAAATCCTATCTATTGATAGATATATCTTCCTTCGTCAAATACCGGACTTTGCCTTTTTGTAGGAATTCCTCATACTCATATCCAAGGCAGCTTACCACAAGCACCCCACCCCATACGACTTGTTGGGGTTCGCCTTTTTAATCAAACAAAGTCAGTATAAGTAGTAGGGGCTTCATAGCGACTTTCATTCTAAAGGAAACCGAAGAACCAACCTTTAGTCAATAGGAGCCCCCTCTTTGCGACCTCATCACTTCAAAGCACAAACCAATTTCTTTCTTAGTCACCGGGCGGAGCGCACCTTTGGTACTTCAGTAGGGCGAGCTGTTTGATAGTGACTTCTTTCGTTTGGTAGGGCGACGAAAGAAAGGCTACTTCAATCTAGGAAACAGCCGGAAACTCGAGAGGGTCGCCTTTGGAAGCGTTTGCCGGTAACCAAAGCGTCACGACATAATAAAAAAAAAAGAAAAAGGAAGGAGTGACTCCAATCCATAAACCCGGAAACGAAACGAAGTTCGTTCCCTTTCGTCAAGTAGGTAAAGTAGGCATACGAACCCACTTACTTTTGCTTTGCCTTAGAAACAAAGCTAAGAAGGAGGCGGAATGGAGAAAGGACAAGGGCGGTCTTGCTTGGCGCAAAGGCTGCTGGTTCGGGGAAAGGGTACTAAAGGTCCTCGGACTTCCAGGCGGTTTTTCTTTTGGACAGCTGTTCACCGTTGGATCTCGCCAATACAGCCCCCTATGGTTTTCGTTACCGAGATATCTTTTTTTTCATTGTTCCCAGGGATTTTTTGGGTAATCCGCTCCCATGCTGCAAACAGTCAAATCTGAACTAAACCTTGTCGCTCTTCTTTCCTCGCGGGCAGGAAGCACACCAGCAGCGTG